CTTACTTATGTCTAGTATCTAGTCGAATTTTATTCGATTAGAATAGAAAACACTATTAATGTATTTTATGACATTGAAATGTGATAATAGTAACATAATAATACCACCCCAATTTGGATTCAAAAAAAGTAAAAAGTCTTCTTCACAATCTACATACTATGACTAGGAATGCAGTACAAGTAATGAGTATAAAAAAGCAAAAGGCTTTTCATAATATCCATTTTTTATCATAAAGAGTCGTCAAAAATAATTTTGTTCTTTTTACGTTATGAGCTCAATGTCGATAAATCCGCGAGTCTAGAAATTCATTTCTGACAATTGAACCTTCTCGAACTGTTTCTTTTTAAGAACCAAAAAGATTTGTGCCAAAATAACAGATGCCAAGAAGAACAAAAGGCCTTGGACACGTAAGGGATCTTGAAGTACTATTTCTGCATCTCCCTGACCAAATCCGCCCACATTAGGATTACTCGTCAACGGTTGATCCAATTTGATGGATTCGCCTTCTGAAACAAGAAGTTCTGGCCCTGGAGGGATAATATCAACCACTTGGCGTCCATCCGATGCATCCGCTATGGTTATTTCGTAACCCCCTTTTTCTTTTCGTATTATTTTACCTACTATACCTGCTGATGTAGCATTATAAACTGTATTGTTACTTTTGCTCCCGTCGGGATAAATCTGACCCCTTCCCCTGTTTCCGCCTACATATATAGGATATTTTAAGAAGTGAACCTCCTTCGTAGTAGCGGGGTCCGGGGAAAGGATAGGAAAGGTTATTTCACTATATTTCTGACCAGGAACGGGGCCTATCACAAGAATATTTTTTTTATTGGGGCGATAGCTCTGAAAAGACAGATTGCCTATCTTTTCTTTTATCTCGGGGGAAATCCGATCAGCAGGAGCTAATTCAAAACCCTCTGGTAAAATAAGAACAGCCCCTACATTCAAAGCACCCTTTTTACCATTAGCAAGAACTTGTTTTAGTTGCATATCATAAGGGATTCGAACAACTGCTTCAAATACAGTATCTGGAAGTACCGTTTGTGGAACTTCAATATCCACGGGCTTATTAGCTAAATGGCAATTGGCACATACAATACGACCAGTCGCTTCTCGCGGATTTTCATAACCCTGCTGTGCAAAAATGGGATATGCACTTGAAATGGATGGCCGAGTTATGATATATATCATGAGCGATACGGAAATGGATCGAGTAATTTGTTCTTTTATCCAAGAAAAAGTCTTTCTAGTTTGCATGGTCCAACCATTGAGCCCAAAAATGTCTACAATAAATTTGGTAGGTCGCTAACCTAGTTCCCTATCCGCAATTCTGCTATTTAATTTACTGGAATAATTTTACTGGAATAAATAATATTAATATATAGAATAAATCTTTGGGATGGGTAGAAAAATAAAGAGTAAGTATGATTTTACATGCTTTGCTTCTGTACAACTACAAAGTAAGAAACGTTAGAATTGAATTGGATTAATATCAGTAGATCCTTTTTTAATCATTCATTGAATGATAAATCACTACAAGTGACGGAGAAACACGATTTAAATAACGAAAAATCCAAAATTTAAATAGAGTATCTAGAATGACTGGAAAAGTAGAAACAAGACCAGATATAATTTGATCATTATGAGCAAATCCAAAATCTTTGTAGACAAAGCCAATCATTAGTTCCCAACCATGGGGCGAATGGAATCCGATACATAAATCTGTTAATAAAAGAATCGAAAAAGCCTTTATTGTGTCACTTAAGTTATATAGGAATTCCTGAGCCCAAGAGTTAAGAATAACAAGTTCTTTATTACCCAAAATTGAATAACCACTTAGAATAATGAAACAGATTATATTTGTCAAGAAGTGCAAAATCGTATGGATATGATCCTCATTGTGTATCTTGATTAATTGGAGCGTTTCTTTGTGGATTCCTATACGAAGGTTTTGTAGATGTGTCTCCGAGTATTCCTTGATCATTTCCTCCAAAAGAAAGATTTCCTCCAATTCTATGAATTTTTCGAGAATATTTTTTTCTTGAATATCATTCAAAAAAATTTCAGATTGCCTAGTATTCCACCAATAAGTAACCCAAGATTCCAGACTTTTATTAAATGAGAGAGAAATCCACCAGGGCAAAAATACTATAGATGCAAGAGATAAAAGAGGGTTGAATGCTTTCTTTTTTGACATTTTTTCATTTCGTCTATGAATTTTTAATGAACCGACCTCATTAGTTGACTCTACGCCATCCAATATTTCTCTCATGCATGAGTTCTATTACAAAGTATCGAACTTATGAATCTATTCACTGTTTTGTTTTGTGGTTGTTACGTTACGTATACGTCTTCTTTGACTAGAATGAGCGTTATGAAGAAACTTCAGTTAAGTTATGGTATAGAAAAGGGGGATTCTTTAGTTTTTCCTTACTGCTGAGAAAGCATTCACTCTCTCAGCTCATTTCTCAAAATACTTCAATCGGTACACGCAAGAAATAGGCCAATTCGGCAGCTTTTTGTTCGATTTCCCGTGGAGTAACATTCTCATCAGTACGAGTCAAGGGAATGGCCCCCTGGCCTCTGATATCCATATAAAGGACACGGCGAGCATAAATACCCTCTTTAACTTCTATTCTGACGGACTGAATATCCTTTATAAGGAATCGGAGGAAGATGCGACGATTTTTTCCAGGGAATCCCCAACGAAAAATACACACCATTCCTTCTTTTCTATCGAATCGATCATAACCACCCCCTACATTCCACGAAATTGTGCACCACAAATAGGAGCTAATAAAGAGACCCGCGATCCCATAGAAAGACATCACAATCCCTTGTGGAAAAAAAAGGATTTGCTGAGACGGAAATAAAGATATCAAGTTTCTCCCAAGATAACTGGAAGTTCCAACCAATAAGAATCCTAATGAACCTAAAAAAAGGATAATGGCCCAGCAGAAATTACTTGTTTTTCGCGACCCCGTTATAGGTTGTATCCATATATGTTCTGATCGACAACTCATACTTGATCTGGTTTCGTTTTATTGTAATTGAGAGAATACCCTAGACTTTAGTCTTTTTGTTTCCGAAGTAACTCTCATCAACTAGTACTAGTTTGATGTGAACCTTTAAGAGTAATTTATCAAATTGGTTAGATCTAAAAAAAAAAATACCCTTCGTACGATCCCATCAATATACATATAGATGTACCGATTTTACAGTTCAGCCATCCGGTGATCCTGAGATTTTTTCAAATAGATAGAATTCCTTTACCCCATATCATCTTTCTACAGGCCAAAGAGCCCCTTTTCGACGGAAGCGCCCCATGTTATACCTTCTTTTCTTACACTAAATAGGTATCTGCGTTATGATACAAGTCTTAGTTTTGAAAAAAAAAATGGATCAGAGTTGGGCCCATCAGATCTAAACAGTCTTATTTTTTTGAACATGAAGAAATAAAGAAGCCATTGCCATTGCCGGAAATACTAAGCCTACTAAAGGCACCAAAACAGAGGGAAAGTCGAAAGTTGTCATATAAAGGATACCTCAATTTACTATTTGTACCTGTTATTATTTATATTAATATTATAAAGATAAAGATTAGTATAAATCTAAGTATATATCTAAGTGAGTATAGAAGGTACAAAAGCATATATCATATCTATATCTATAGTTTCTTTATTATATAATTCTATATTTGGATTATATATACATACGTAAGACGTAGAACAAAAATTTTTTATTTTCCTAGAATTTAACGAAAATAAGAATTCACTATTTTTCTTGTTGATAGAGGCCTCTTAACTGAATTAGTAATCAAGAATATAGATAAAAAGGAGTTATCCACAACTTTTGATTTCTTTTTACAATTTAGATCTTATGTCAACAAAGAAACCCCATTCATATTCGTTTTACTTGGATTCTGATAAACTAACTACTTGTTTGCTACAAATAAAAAAGGAACTTAATGCTCTATTGAATTTTGATTCAAAGGAAAGAAAGCGTGTAGCTGAAATAACTCACTCAGAACGCTTTTTAAAGGATTACGTGGTACGATTAGATCGAATAAGCCCTTCTGGAATAAATATTCAGCCGCCTGTGAACCTTCAGGTACTGTTTTATTCAATGTTTGTTCAATTACTCTTTTACCCGCAAATGCAATATAGGCATTGGGTTCGGCAATAATGATATCTCCCAACATACCAAAACTCGCAGTTACCCCCCCCGTAGTAGGAGATGTAAGAATTGGTACATAGAATAACTTTTTATTTGATTGATAATCATATAAAGCAGAAGATATTTTAGCCATTTGCATTAAACTCAAACTTCCCTCTTGCATACGCGCCCCCCCGGAAGCACATACTATAATAAGAGGGAGAAATTTGTTAGTAGCGTACTCAATCAAACGGGTTATTTTCTCCCCAACCACGGATCCCATACTACCCCCCATAAACTGAAAATCCATAACCCCAAGTGCTATGGGAATACCGTTTAATTGGCCTATACCTGTTTGAACGGCTTCAGTTAATCCTGTCTTTCGTTGATAAGAATCGATACGATCTTTATAAGGCTCCTCTTCCGAATGAAATTCAATGGGATCCAAAGAAACCATGTCTTCATCCATAGCATCCCAAGTATCCGGATCGATCGAAAGTTCGATTCTATCGGAACTACTCATTTTCAAATGATATCCACATTGTTCACAAAGATTCATTTTTGATTTTAAAATTTTCTTATAATTTAATCCATAACAATTTTCACATTGAACCCACAAATGTCTGTATTTTTGAGTTACATCCAGATCATTGGAACTTTCTATTATAGTGCTACCATTCGTGCTGGTACTTATATCGGACCCCTTACTTTCACCACAAACGGAACGAGAAATGTAACTGTTACTGGAATTGTCACTACCACTTACAATGTAAGTATCAATAAAGATTTGAGACTCAAGATAAATGTCAATACAACTATTAATGTGATTATTCCAACTATAT